GAGTAGGAATTCGGAATAGAAGAAGCTGTTGGGAAGAGACGACCACGAAGACGCTCTTTTGAGGATAAGGATTCGCATGCGGACGATGATTTGGCTTTGAAAGGATGAGAAGGACGATTTGAGAGCGAATCCGCCATTCATTACTCTTGTTACTGTTCTCGAATAGGCTCTTAGATGGACATGGACAGAAAAGGTTGCACCTTATAGAAAGTAGTTAGTCTTGTCCTCGTTAGGTTTAGGGAAAGACCTGATTGCCCTTTTTTGCTTTGCCTTTATTACTGGATTACCTTCTTTACTTTCTTTTCTTTCTTTGCGGGGATTACCTGATTCCATTCCTTTTAATCCGTCCGTGTATCAATAGTCTCTTGATGTTCCTCAAATGCAATCTATCCAGTGAGAAACCCTTTTATAGATCTTGTGATAAAGCGGGTTCTAGGGCCTTTTTCAGTTCCATTCTCTCTTGTGCCAGTCTCAGTAGTGGCATTCCTCGCAGTCTAAGTATATCTGTATTCCCCTTACCCCGAAATACATGGGTGATAAAAGGTAGATGCTAATATAAAGTTGTCTGATTGTTCAGTGAAAGGCTCTTGCTTGTAATGTAATCCCGAGGAAGGCCAGTGCTATCAAAAATTCTGTCCTTTATCTCTGTGCTGATACTACAAGGTTCGTTCTTGGGATGCTTCTGTGTATGCTACGAGGGTGTCAAGCTAGTAGGGTATTTTCCAAGGCTCTTCCCCACTATAAAGCTAGAAAGCAGTTTCTTATAGCCGAGAGCTTATAGATAATCTTTATCTTCGTTCTTGCTCTTGTGGAGAGGAGAGGAAAAATCCTGTGCTGTAATAACTGCTTTCTGAGTCTGAGTTCTCTGATAGGATCCCCTTTTCCGGCAGTTTGAGTGGAAGTTGGACTTTCTCTTTCGATGGCGGTCCAGGCTTTCTGCCTTTCAGTCTGAAGCCCTTCGAGCCATTGGAAGTTGCCTTTTCCCCTTGGTGGATGGGGTTACATACGAGCCAACCAATAGGTAGGGTGCTACCCTCTGACGAGCTCCCTTTCAATTTTCTGAGGTTTGAGGAGTAGGTTACCTGGGGCATGTGAGCTTTAGCCATTTCCAGCCCAGCCGAGTAAGTAAATGTAAATCTCTCTTCATTTTTTTTAGTCTATCGATCCAGGCCCTGCCTAGATAATCTCCCAGCGATCTAGAGTGTCATCCATTTTCAGTGCTAGCTCCGACTCCGAGGAATGCTTTTCTATTTATAGTCTTCTTTCCATCCCTACCATTTCTCTTTCCTTGCGAGCGAGTTCGAGTTGTAAGGCAGTCCAATTTTGATAGCGAGCTTTCCTTGCCTTAAGTAATACCTTTTGTAAGCTCCTTTTAGAGCCAGCAGAGTCAAGTTAGGACACATGAGTAGTATGCGTCTTACCCCGCCAGTTCTGTTACACCCAGCTCTAGTCCTAATGCTCTAACTTGAAGTTGAAAGTAGCCTTTTTGCCTATTACCAAAGCCTCTTTTTAAGTGGAATAAAGGAACTCGTTCACTATCTATCCCACCACCACCGGCATTAGTGCTGTCTAGTTGTGTTCAATGTTTGAGCCTCGTAGCTCGGTGCCTTATTAAGGATGTGGAAAAGAGTTGGAAATAAAGAGACTAATAAAATAGAGAATAGGGGTTCTTGCAGGTATCCATCAATCCCGAAACGACAGCCCCTGCAAGAGAAGAGAATAAGCAGCTATTTCATCTTCTTTTTGTGTGATTTGATTCTCCTGATCCCGGTAGAATCGTATTAGGAGTCGCCCTACTGAGATTTTCAATCTGATTCCAATACACTTTCCAATCGCAAAAGATGTGGAGATTTATCCTCTCCACACCCCGAAGGACGTAAGGAGAAAGTCTAGCTTAGAAAGCGTTCTGCCCCTTTCAATATCTTACTTATCTGTAAACTTAAATGAAAGAAAAATAGTCTATTTAATAGATTGAACACTTGGTTGACTTTCCTCTCTCTTTGCCGAGTCGGTCTCACAGTCAGGTTTTTTCTAGGTAAACTCTTGTACGAAAGCTGGTCATCCTAACCCATACATTTCAACGGATTGAAAGTGAAGGCTTATTTGAATTCAGTCTATCCTTAGTTCGAACTACAGCTCGACTTCCTTCTTCTTTTGGGTTTGCTTTGCCTTGCTTTGCTACCGGGCTTCTAGCTGCCCTTCCTCCACCGTTAGCTCAGTAGAGCATTTTCTCCTCCACCAGGGATGCGGATTCACTAGCAAAGGATATTCACCCAGCAGCGGCAACTGCTTGAGCTGATACGCAAACAAGACCAGAAAGACCGGTTACACGTACACCAACAACGGCTACTCTTTCTTCTCTCTTTCACTCCTTCAAGGCCTCTTTCAAGCTAAGAAGACTCCTTTCAAGGTTATCCTTATTCTTATCTGCAGATCGGAGTCGTTCACTTCTCTATCGAAAGAGCGTATTCTTTTATTGCAGCTAATTACGAATCTCAATCAGTCTTGTCTGTACACCAATCCCAATGGCTAATTCGGCTCTTAAGCCCGGAGCCTGGAACTCAATCAAAAAGAAATTCTCTTTTGCCGGAAACTACTACTTCTAATCTACCTACGCAGCTCCCTTTCGAGGCGAAGTAAGAGCTTATTGATCACGGGCCCAATCGCCAAGGAAAGTAGAATCCCCCAGGTACGAAACCAAGGGTAATTTTTTAACAGTAGATAGAGTACTCTTCTCTTGACTCGACAAGCGAAACATCAAATGAAACATTCTAGGTCAGGCAGACTGGCCCCGGAAAGAAGGCCTTCCCATTCCAAGCAAACAACCCCCTTATACGATAAATTTCTTTTCTTGCCCACTTGCTCTAATCCGTCAGCAGATGAACCCGGTTGGTACACCTTCCAAAACTAACGCGGAGACTTCTCAATAAACCGAAAAAGACACACAAAAGGGGTTGGATACTGGATCGGAAAAAGAACCCTAAAGATGCACCTGACACTCAGACAGGGTTAGACTAGAATGACATGTTTTGGGCTGCGAATCGTCCCCTACAATAATCGACTTAACACGTGAAAGAACGCAGGGGCCTTCGGCACCACATTTTATAGTGCTTGCGTCCGGACTACGCTTCACAAGACAAGTCTGATTCACATTCATTAAAGACAACGACAACATACTCGTCTTTCGAAGAAGGTGATGGTGATGTTACCGAAAACTATCAAACGATTGATCGACTCTCATCGATTGAAAACTTTTTTGATGGCAGCTGGTGTCAAATACAAGACTGTTTGATGACGTCTTTCTTCAGTTCAGTTACATTGCACGCTAGGAAGTGCCACTTCCATTACTGTGTGGTTTTAGGCGCCTCTCTCTTTGCTTTTTTCGAGTGTCTATCGCTCCTTCTCTGTCAAGTTCTACTCTTTTGGCTAATGCCTGGGGCTTTGATTCCTATCTTTCTATGAGTTTAATCGGTAATTGAATTGCTTCCATTAGCGTATATAAAGAAGGAAAGGCTGACTTTGTGGAGTTCAGGTCAATTCCGGGCACAGTCGCTTGATCCTCGAATGTAGCTATTTCTTCTGCCGATCCTTCTAGTGCCGGCCTCTTCTTCGCCTAGCGGCTAAACTCTGAGAAAGCGGCTAGTCGATGAGATTAGGCAGTCAGAGTGGGATCTCTTTTCGCTCATCCAGACAGATCGATCGTCTATAAGATAGCGGCTCGTCTATCTTCGACATTCATATAGGTAGCTACGTCACTTCTTGCCGATGCGATACTCACCCTTTCCATTGAGTGGCATTTCGCTCCTCTAGCGCATCCTGACTCGGACTTAATTGTAGGAAGGTCATCCGTTCCAGAGCCTATTCGATGTCCTCTTCTGAAAAAACCTCCTATTCCTCGTACAACAACTATGGCAGCCAAGAGCGCTGCTTATTCCCCATCAACAGCGAGAATGCCGCATCTAAGAGCCTATTCATGTGCAGCCTACTCTGATTAAGGAGAATCCGGTGCAGTGCTTGAGAAACTTTCGATGTCCGCCCTCTTGTACTGATGTGCTTCTAGCTGGAAGCAGCCAATCCAATCCCATTAAATAAAGGATATTTAAACCTTAGGGCAGATCTTCCTCTCTCTACTGGGATTGACTCGCTTAGAGGGGTCCCATTCCTTTGGCAAAGGCCCTAACTACAGCTCTGACTAACTCCTTGTCTCATTGATCCGAGTCATCAAGGAAAGACAGTGACGATCGGTACGAAAGGAAGGCATACTAGCAGGGGATTCGTACTAAGAGCGGTTCGCAGCATATAGGGGATGTGTTAAAGAGCCGTTATGTAGCATCTGAGAACAACAAAGCAGACATGCACACGAAAAGACTTGCAACAGTAAGGTAAGGCTTTACTTTACTAGTCCTCTCGCTACGACCCTTACTCTTTTAACGGGTTGCACATGCCACCCGCTTGCTTCAAGTTTGAATGCCCAAGGTTTAGAATCTGGGGAACTAAAGGAAGATCTTGGCCTCTCATATTCATGCCCCGAATGGGATTGATGCTCGAGACTGTGAGGGAGGAATTTTACAGCTCTCCTTGGGCGCTGTTGGCATCTTTTCAGGAATTGAATCAATAGTAGGGCATCGAATCAGCTTCAGATCTTATCAACGAATCCGCTGTGGGGACAAATCCGCTCTTTGATAGAATCAGCTGCTGCTTTTTAGGAATACCCAGATTAGCAGTCGTAAGGCCGAGAAGTAAGGAACCGTGGATTCGCCCTTAAGGGTGTTATCGCCTTTCGGGTTCTTTGCTAGTCTTAGGTTTCGCCTTTCTCTTTCCCGGCTTGGCTTTCCTGTCCTGTCTGTAACCAATGCCCTTACTGTCTTAGTCGATTACTGGATTGACTCTTCTTGCCATACCCGTAGCCGCTCTTGGCTATTGTGGGACTTCTTCCTTTCTTGGTGCAGTGCTAGTCTTTTCTTTGAGAGTAACCGTTGTTAGAGTGATCGTTTCCGGTGCTTGGCTCTTTCCTCTTGATGCGGCATTAATGTCTGTTGATCTGGTCTTTCGTGAGACAGTTGGGATTGAGCTTTCATTAAAGGACCGATTCTTGTTATTGCCAATTCCCAGTCCTAAGACGATTACCCCCGATTCGCCGACATTAGCCTCCGAACAAGCTCATGCCATCTCGTGAGTAAGAGGAAGATTCCTCCTTGTCGCAAGAATAGGTTTTGCAAGTGAAACAGAAAACACTGTTAGCTACGAAGGGCTTGGTTTGACAGAGGGAGCTGTTTGACTCTCGTACCATGCCTCTTGCTCGTTGAGACCTCTAGAGCATCCGATTACTGATTCTTAAACTGACACAAAGGAGATAGAAGAACATCTTTGCACTGTATTCGCGACAGAAGGGCTTTGTGCAAGTGAAGAAGAAGCAAAGAATGCCCTCCGCAGATGAAGTGAAATGGATGGCATCGAATATTCCATCAAAGAGCCTACTCGTCGTAAGCATCCCGTCGAATCAGCTCTTACTGTTCTCGAATGCCCTCTTGCTGCAAGAATGCCTTCTTAGGAAGAATAGGCAGCTATTGAATCCACTGCTAGAATGGAAGAATCCCCTGCACATGAAAAAGGACGTGACGGTTGGTTTAGGCTTTCTTTGGCCTGACTGATCGAAGGCGTGGTAGGCCTCTTTCGTGGGAGACCAGGCCCCTTTCTCTTCTGTCTCTTCTCTGATTCTTCTTGCATTTCTTTCTTCGAGAGTGGTGCTGCGAGATCAACCACGGGTTCGATTGACCCGTCTCTTCTGAGGTGCGCCGCGTTGATAGGTCGTCGCAAGGAATTTCCTCGTAGGTCCTGGAGTATATTATATAGGTGTTCCCTGGCCGGTTTTCCTTGACGGGTCCTTCCCATTTTATTTTAGCGCAAGCTTTCGGGTTGATCAAAATCTTTCATGCTAAATATTCCCCTACTTGGAAGGTGCGTTCGGAGACGTTGCTCCCGAAGTCTTTTCTTTGCCGTCGTTGGTAGGCCTGATATGGTGCGCGGCGGCGAGCCTTTTTTCATTCAACAACTCTAGTCCAGTCGGGCTTGCCTTTTTTCTGCCATTGGGAGGTCATCTTCTGCCAAGACGCGCAGAGATCCCAATTCGACTTCTACCGGGAGGTCCATCCCGTATACCAGTGAAAAGGGAGTTGCCCCCGTGGCCGTGCGTATACTGGTCCGGTAGGCCCAAAGTACTAGAGTGGGCCTGTCGTGCCAGTCACGGCCGTTCTTGGTTGTCTTCTTGATCATCTTTAGGAGCGTCTTGTTGGTGGCCTCGGCTTGTCCGTTGCCCATAGGGTAATATGGGGTCGAGAAGCGATGGTCGATTTTCTATTGTCTGCAAAAACCACCTGTCGGCTCCGAAAATTCGTCCCGTTGTCAGTGAGGATCACCCTGGCCGAACCTTGCTAGGATGTTTCTTGAAATCGGCTGCCTAGCTGTCACGTTCGCTAGCGACTCGGCTTCAACCCACTTCGTGAAGTATTCTGTAGCTGCAAGTACGAAGTTATGCCCATTAGAGGCTTTATTAGGATGAATCTGATCGATAACGTTCAATCCCCACATAGCGAATGGCCGTGGTGGCGCAATGGTATGCAAATGAGAGGCCGGGGCCCGGATGGATTGGGCATGAGCTTGGCAAGCGTGGCATTTCCGCACATGTTCGTTGCAATCTGATTCGAGGGTCGGCCAATAGTACCCTTGCCGAAGTCTTCTCTTTGCCATGGCGAATCCTTTTATATGACCACCGAAATCCGCATCGTGCATGGCTTGGTTGTGTTGCTTCGGACTCAGTTAGGCAGCGCAGCAGGAGCTGGTTGAAAGAGCGCTTCTAGAGCCGCCCCCCGCAGATCACATAGCGAGTGGCAAGGCGCCTAATCGTGTCCCGTCATTCTTAGTGGCCTGGGCCGAGAATTATCCCTTTTCAAGGAAGTTTAGAATCTCAGTGAACCAGGGTGCCCCATGCAGATGTTCTGCTTGGTTCACCTCCTCGACTGAATGGTTGCCGGTTCAGTGAAGGCCGTCGAAAGACTTGATCACTCCCTGTTTCGGAGCGTGGGTGAGGGCTGCAAGAATAGCTAGGGCGTCTGCATTGCGGTTTTTATCGTGGGAGACATGATTATAATCAATTTCCTTAAAACCACCTTGGGCTAGGCGTTCAAGCAATTCCTGATAGGGAACGGGTCCCGGACTTTCCATTCTCCGGTAGCCTGTCTAATTACTAAAAGAGAGTCACCGGTGACTCTAATCTAATGCACCTGGCACCTAAGCTGAGAGCTAACTTCAGTCCTGTAGTGCAGGCTTCATATTCCGCTACATTGTTGGTGCAAAGAAACAAATGGATCGAATTGCGTAGGGATTTGACCTTTTCGGGGGATGTAAGTACGATCCCAGCACCACATCCCCGCTCGAGGGAAATTCTTTTGATTGCGTTCCCGGCTCTCGGCTCTCTTTTTCCCTTTATCCCGTGCCTGGGTGAATATGAATGTCTTTCTCCCGGCTTACTACGATTTCCGGGTGGGAAGAAAGTCATTGCTAGCTCTTTGAACGAATACGCTCTTGGGCCGCAGGAAGATCATCTCTCTCTGTCTATTCAAAGATCCGAGACAGCTAGTTCAGTTGGTGACATTGGTTCCCCGTCCCTACTCTCCTATCTCTCTCACCCTGGTTGGGCTCTGGCTTAGTGTGATTAAACTGTGAATCGAGTCAGGAAGAAGAAGTCCAGCTCCAGGCTTTAAAGAAGAGAAGAAAGACCTGGCTTCAAGGGAAATGCTTTCTTTTAGGAAATAAAGATCCCAAGCTTATGCTGAATCGAGAGTGGACTTGCCTTGGTCTTCTGTGTGTGAGTTCCAGGGCGTAGCGGTAGTTCAGTTCCCCGAGGCTAATTCAATTCAGTCTTGTGAAGCTGTGAAATAAGCTCTTGCCAACCTCTGCGGAATATAGTCAGTGTGCCGCGAGTAAAGTAAGGATAATAAAATAAGGATGAGATGAAGGTTGGGGATTCAGTTCAGGTACAATAGAGAAAAGAATTAGCTCAGGTTCACAGCCCATTCCTTCCAGCTGCCCTTACTTGATTCAATTCCTAAGGCACCGAAGAGGAGCTATTCAATTACCATCGAGAAAGAGAAAGAAGAAGAAGCTTTCCCTCATCCGTAGCAGCCACTGCCTTGCTTCCTTGCCTGGAAAGACAGGAAAAAGAGGGCGGGCAAAGTCTTCACTCTGAACCTGAACTGGGTATCAAAAGAGCGATACCATTGATAGGATATGTAATTCCATTCTTCCCATCCGATGAAAAGAACGCAACTCTAAGTCATTTACCGAATCATCAATGATAGAACCAGAGCAAAGGAGCAAAGACCATACTGTTAAAGCTTGACAGTCAGGATCAATTAGAGATGAATAATAGAAGGGAGAAGACTAATCATTCATCGTCATGAAAGGCAAATAAAAGGCTTTAGCAGCCCATTCTTGACCACGAACCCTGATCCTAGTACTAGTAGGTAGGGCTTATTATGGAATAGGAAACGAAACCCCGGGAGGTCCTCCCTTGTTTAATAGCATATCAAGTTTCTGCCTGGTTTGCTCTTTGGACTTCACTTTTCCCTTGGATGGAAGTAGCCTCGTCTCGTGGCGCCCGGCCCGTATCGACCATCGCACGAGCAGAGTAGCTGAACCGAGACTGGATCGAGTTCATTTACGCTTTGCCTTCATTTCGAATTCGAGTTGTTCAATCAATAGGAGCAGGTAAGCGCTAGTCTTTTGGAGCAGTCGTACTGTCCTTTGAAGAAATCCCGGCCCGGGTCCTTTCTTTACCTTTACATGTCGATTCAGCAAGCAAGGCTAATTTAGTCTTTGCATTCATGCATTCTGACTGTTCGACCTCGACCAGAACATCCCCTTCAATAAGCAGCGCCTTACCTACTAAGCTTTAAAGAGTAATCCACCGGGGAAGAACCAACAGAAACTTTTTTTTTTTGAAGCACTTCTTCTTAATAGAAAAAGCGAGAAGTTCAGTGTGAAAAGCCATAGGTGTTCTTTCTGTGAAAGCTTGCCCAACCTAGTAATAAAGGGGGCGCGCTAGGCGCTCACCCTTTTTGTCTTGCTAGTGAGACATGCCCTCTTTCTTTCCGCTCTTTCTGTTAGCCAGTTCCAGTAGCGAGCAGTTCGTGATTGGCTTTCGGGTTGGCTAGTTTCGGAATTGATCAATTCACCATTCCGAGCATTGGGCGGAGCTAGAGCAAGAGCCTGTTCCAGAGCCGGGAGGGCAGTAGGACTAAGGGCAGTAGCCTTTTCTTCAAGCAGGGCTTTCTCGATAGCCAGAAGCTCTTCCTTCCATTAGTAATCTGGGCTTGTAGTTGAATCGAGATTTCCTTGGTCTTCTTTGACCCTCGAGTTGAATAAGCTCTTCTTCCTCAAGCTTTTAGCTTGGAACAAGAATGGATAGAGTTGACTCAGCTGCGATTGCTCTTGTTCTCTTTGCTCTTTAGAAAATGGTTTCTGTGAACAAGGAAGAAGGGCTGCCATTGAATCAGTTTCATTTGGTTAGAAATTTCATAAGAGAAGAAAGATCGTAGCTATAATGCTCTCACAGGCGGGCAAAGGAATACAACAGAGCAATCCAGCTGGCATTGAAAACAGATGCTGATAAAGAGTTCGGAGTAGTTCAATCAAATCCCCAGGCAGGCGAGACAGAGATACATATATTCAAAGAAAAAAAGCTGCTATCTTAACTGATTCTTATCTCAAGGCAGCTAGGGACGGACGAGAGGATGAGCTACTAGTACGAGTAGTGGTTCGGCAGCGTCTTCGATGCTTTGAATAGCGTAGTAAAGTAGCCAAACAAGGGATGCAAGGATAAGATTCCTCTCCGATCACAGTGCAAGTGCAGTGCCATATTACATAGAAATAGATGCGGTATTACCGGTTGAATAAGATGTTTTTGCTCAAGTGGAATCAGCAAATGTGGAAACTTATCGTATAGAAATAAGTTAAATAAGGAAGTCTTCCTTGCCCGATGTCTTCTCTGAAAGGACTGAGTGCACTACTAGGAGTAGGGTTTACCTACAAAGAGTGAGACTAGGGAGCTCTTAGAGTACGGTATGCGGGAACTCCTTTTTCTGCTTTCATAAGCTAATCACAAAGAAGTCTTGTTGGATTAGCGAGGTTCGTAGCCCTTTGACTCTTGAGAGATAGGAATTTCATACAAGTGGAAAATGCAGCAAAGTAAAAGCAGGGGGCGATGTCTGGTGAGCATATGGGTAGGGTTAGTAGGTACAAGGAAGGCAAAGACTTACTAAAAGACAAGACAAATGGCTTCCTTACTGCCTTGGCTCCTAGGACTTCTTACAAGGAATGGGAAGATAGAGAGACGCAGACTGTCCTACTTTATTCCTTTTTCTGGCCTTACTACGTGCAGGCTTCTAGGAATCTTTTCAAGCACAGACAGATGAAAGCGCAGACGGAAACAGGGAAATTCTTAAGGACATCAATGCATGTCACGAGCTGGATTCGAACCTGCACCTCTGGGCAAAGGACATAGAGACATATACCCAGCGAACTACCTTTTATTCGACCCGTGACTTTGGTGACCCGGTTCGTCCCGCGGGAGACTACATCCGGGGTTCGCTCGATCAGAACGCTAAGTTGCGTTATCTAATCAAGGAACATTGGCCTTCCCCTTTGATTGACTCGAAAAATCGGTGGGTTTACCCCCACCTTTTCCATCTTGGATTTTGGCCGTATGCTCCAAAACTTCATGGAATGCGCAATTTGTCGCCGGGGAAGGGTTTTTATTTTGTAATTCCTTTTCCAGCTGTTTTGTTAATTCAAATCTATCTTCTTTTCTAGAAATGTTTAAGTCTTGCTCCACTCCTTCACGAACTTCGGAAATGCTTTGTCCATCTCCGAGATCTCCTTTTCTCTCTTTTAAATTCTCTTGAATGAGCTCATTAGTTCGTTGTTCCAAAGCGGAAGGCGCAGACGATGAGTCATCCGAAGGATTCATCATATTTAGTTCGATCCCCGAAGTGAGAAGAGCTTTCACAGCAAATCCAATGGCCAAGGAAAGCCCAGCGGAGCAGCCACTCTTAAGCAACAGGGTCGATAAGGCTTGACGACCGAGTGAGAAAGCTATTTTGGTAATAAGAGTATCGAAGAGGTCAATTAAACCCAGTATGAGACAAAGATAATAGAAGACACCGAGAAAGATAATAATGATTAGGAACGAAAATAGGCCGCGGATGGTGGTCGTGGATTGACTCGGAGTTATTAAAGATGTATCACTTGAATTTGAGTGAAGACTGTTTTCATCAAATAAAAAGATCCGTCGAAAGTTGTTCAACATGTTGAGATTGAGAAAAAAGGATTCCCTCCAAACAGAAAGAGAAAGAGAGTCCTTCCTGTAGGAGTAGTGAAGAACTATAGAGAACTTTTTTTGGTTGTTGACCAACGAAAAGCATGGGATAAAGATGCACAAAGAAATTCGATTCGGAATGAGCGCACCGACGGACAAGGAAGCGTCAGAAGTGGTGGAAGCTTGGGGGGACTCAGGCTCAGGTATGAGTTCTGGAGCACTTGGATTAGACGAAGACGCTTTTGCGTCATCTAAATCGAATTTTGCTCGTTTGGAATCGGGCTCGAATGAGGAACCGTCTTCCCTTCCTCGTTTCCTGAGCGATGCCCCCCGGCACATACATGATAAGGCAAGACACAAAACAACAGAACTCGTGGAAACCATAGTCAGAGTAAGCATTTCTACTAGCACGAAAGTCGATCTATTACGACCAGCGCGGTTGTTCGTCTTTCATTTACGAAGTCAAACTCTTCTTAGGCACTAAGTTACTTACGGATACGGAATTTCAAAAGAGTCGTCCAAGAGCACTTCGTTAGATTTGCATGTGTTAAGCATAGTGCAAAAAAAAACTTCGTAGCGCTTAGCAACTACCTATAAGCTTACACCTGCTCTTACAAGGAAAAAAAAAATTTCAATATCCGACTGCCCGAATCAAAACCTCTCTTTTATACTAAAAAGCTACGTTATGATCTTTCTTATCTTATGACATTTGTCTCACTTATGGGCTTTTACTAACTTTCTTCTTAGGAAAGAAGGAAGAAGACCATTGATCTTATAATACGTCACCGGTGTACTGACTTCAATACAAGAAGCGCGGGCCTCTTCGATAGAAGCACTTTCTTTGTCTTGGTCCCAATTCAACTACATCCGCTATAGCATTTAAAAGAAGTGGTTCTTGGCGGAACACTAACATAAACTTAAAGTTCAGATAGTGAGAGAGTGAACAAGAAGGCAAAAGGAGATTCAGCTATCAAGAGAAGGCTTTCGCACCTCAACAGAGAGTTTCCTCTGATCGCTTGGAGTTTAGGTCAATAGAAAGAAGATCACCCTAAGGAAAGATGTGAAAACAAAAGCCAATCTCGATTAAACTAAAAGCAACTACATCAACAAGGCTGCTTTCCCTACTACCGGCGCAAGAGGGGCTTTACCGAAAAAAGAAAGCATAATCTTTGTTTGACGTAGTCAAATATAATATGGAATCTCGTTTTGACAGACAGACTCATTCCATTAGGAACCTATGGTTAACTAGAAATGGAATTGCTCGCGGCTAAGACAATAAAATTGTTTCATTTGCGTACCACGGGACACCCATCTCATACCACAGCTTCGGATGAATTGAGTAGGAGTCGAAAGCAGCACGGGAGCTATTAGCCTTAGGTTCGGAAAGCTTCCAGGGCATCTCTAACGTGCTATGCTGCGACTGTAGCTAAAGCGAGTGCTTACCTTTCCGCTGGAACCTTCTTCCGGTTTTTGTTTATGAAAAAAAAAAAAAGTGTGTACGATACCGCTTTCAAGCTCAAGCTTCTCGGGCTAACTTCTCAGGCATAGCTCTCAGGCAGAGTTCTTCCGCACGCAAATCTATATATCCTCCTTCTGTCTCTTCATCAAAATCAATATCTGTCCGATTGCGCTGTGGATTCAAAAAATCTTTAAAAAGAAAAGTGTCTTTTGCCGGCTAGTGGCTATCTTACCTATTGATTAAGGTGCGAAAACAGTTGATTCCTCGCAAACAGTATTTCTTTGTCCAATTCTTCCCGCTAAGAGGGCATTTTCCCGTGCTCCAACAGAATTCGATGCCATCCTCGTCTACTATTACCCGAAGGAGATAAAACCTACCATTCCGGGCATACCGAAATGAAAATCCTCTCTTTCAAGCAATTTGTTCACCCGAGAGTTTCTCGTTTCCTTTCGATCTGGTGAGACTTGAAGATCCCGACATTGTTTTCCTTATGGAGACTTGGATCCGGTCCCGAAAGGTGGATGACGTCAGAAGAATAACGAAGTTTAAGAATGGTTTATGTGTTGACCCTTGTGGCAAGAAGGGGGGTCTAGCATTGTTTTGGAAAGACGAGGTTGACTTACGCATTTTTTAGTATTCCACTGTCTTTTTGGATGCTGTGATTGAGAGTCACGATCCGGCTAAGCGTTGGCGTTTAACTGGATTCTATGGACATCCCAAAGCCTCGCAGAGAAAACATTCTTGGCAACTCCTCAGAAGACTAAGCAACCAGTCAAACCTCCCATGGCTCTTTATCGGTGATTATAATGAAATTCTGCACATTAGTGAAACGGAAGATCGAGCACCGAGTTTAATGCGAGCCTTCAGAGAGGCGTTGGCAGACTGTACCCTACATGATCTTGGGTACATGGGACATGCTTTCAAATGGTCAAATCGAAGAAAGGCCGGCAGAGAAGTACGAGAGCACTTAGATCGAGCTGCGGCTACGGCTTCTTGGTGTGAGTTATTTCCCCTAGCTGTGGTAAAACATCTGGTAGCCTCCACTTCAGATCATGATCCTATACTACTTAATAGTCAAGGTCAACCAAGGGTATCCAGGCCCCAGAAGAAGTTATTTCGATTCGAGTCGCTGTGGCTTGGAATAGCCTAGTTAATGGATCAGCCCTTTCTCGAGTCAGTCAAAAGATTCAATCGTGTCGTACTAATCTTATCTTAACCGGAGTGATCAAGACCAGTTACTCCTTTGTGCCAGCACCGGCGAATTGTATAAAGCCATGTTTATCCACAGGGGCAAGATTCCTCTCTTTATGAGTGATTTCATCCCCCGTTTTGGAAGCCATTTTTCTTTTTAAATCTAGCGAAAGGGTAATTAATATATACTTTTTTTCCGAAAAAGGCTTAGGTAACCTAATCAAGGAAGGCTTGCAAGAAGATATCATAATGAAAGAATTGCGTCCTTTCCCCTCCCTCTATTAGTTGCAAGTATCATTCCTCCTATTGGCTTGGCATTGATTGAGTCTTTTCCCAGGCAAGTGGTCAAGCAGAGCAGGATTCTTTCAAGCTAGCACAAGCAACTCTTTCTTTTGGCTCGAGAGGAAGGAAAATTTTCGACTTTCTAGATCAGGGAAGGGCTAAGTCAAAGGCTAAGTCAAGGGATCCAATAGAGAAGGAAGGTACTTCTTGTTCGAACAAGCTAGTATGTCGCTGATCCGCTGCTGTGAAAGTATCCGGTCTTACAGTAAGCGCTCTTGTTAACGTATCCGGTTCTATTGAATCAGCTGCTATTGAATGCAAGCCAATGGGATAGGAAGAAAAGGCAAGATTCTTTTCGGGCTAAGGGAAGGAGGGCAGCCTTTCTATTCTCTTTCTCTTTTCCTAGATACAGGGAAAGCGATTCTTTTGTGGGACTTGGATTAGCGGCATATCCGTTCTTTTCAAGAAGCAAATGGACTTTGGAGGTCAAATGTCACGCTTTCAATTGGAATTAGGAGCTGTCCCAATGCCCTAGGTTCTTCTCTTGTGAACGAATCAGATGCACATTCAGATGACTCTATGACGCTTCGCACCTTTCGTACCCTTCTGACGCCGGAACTAAGAGGAGCAATAGCCTTTTAACAGAAGAAGAAGGGATTGCTATCGAATGCCCTCTGCAGATGAATTGAATCAATAGTAGACACGCACTGACTCGTTGGAGGGTCTTTAAGCTGACTTCCTCTTTAGAGTCAGGGTGGTTGACTAGACAGATTCGATAGAGGAGGGGTAGCGAAGCTAGGACTTCCCTTACCAAAGGCTTAAATGTTGCCGGCGCTTTCTCCCGCAGCTACTGCTAGGAGAGAGAAGACAGGCTATGTTGACGACTGACTTAGCTTAGCTACTTGTCCAAAAGCAAGACTCAAGCTCTTACGCAGTTCTATAGACGAATGCCTCTTCACGAGAGAGCTTAAAAAGAAAAGCTCCATTAGCTGCTCCTTATGACCTGATTTGATTCTCATTTCATTTAGCTTGAATCCTTTACCCCCAATTCCTCTTTCACTCAACTTACTCTATCTAGACCGACTCAGGTACAAAAAAACGTCGCTTAGGCAGTCTTTATCCTAGGCTAAACTCACTTACAGCAGCTCGTAGCGGCAGGAGAACCTTGCCAGTCTAGTCGTCTAGGACTGTCGCGTAGTCGCATATCGGCTGTATCTTCATTTATGTAACTACAGCGCATATTGCTTCCATCAGCAGAATCAACTCCTGTCTCAGTTGAAGAAGGATAGATGTCAGTTCTTTGAGTCGAAGAAGCAGTAGCAGAATTCGATATAGGCGAAAGAAGGTCAACTCCTTACACTTTGGAAGTCGAGCCCATATTACATTACCTAGAGCGAATGGACAGGCCAAATCAACCAACTTGGTCTTCATTAGTATGCTTACTCAGTGCTGTGAAACCAATGGTCACATAGGTGACCTACAGTTGGGCATATACACAAACAACCTAAAAAACAACGGTAATAAGCCTTATTTTACCCATTCATCATGGTGTATGGAGCTTCAGCTCTCATTCCCCACCAGTCTACGATTGGCAGTACCGCATCGATTGGGAAACATAGAAAGCGATCGTTTACACAAATTGATTCATCCCGGGGAAGATGGCAACATAACAGCCTGTGCGAGAGCAACTGCGTCAAGCTTGGCATGCGTCAGAAACCGATTTTCAAAGGCTACCAGACTTGGGGTTAGCTACACGGAGCATCTCTTTCTTACCCTTCGGGTGGTAACAGGGAAGCTCTCTAATAGATCACTTAAGACAAAGGAAATGAACTACAGCAAAGGACTTCAACTTAAGAACACGGATAACCATTTTCAGGAATCAGAGCAGAATTCACCCAGCAGCTCTGTTCTCAGTAGGAGAGGAGAAGACTCGCAACCAGATACGTTCGTTCGGTCATTTAGCACGAACTTCACTTCTTTCAAACTCATTTGCTTGCCTCTTTTCTTTGAACGACTCCTGCTTTTGAATGGTGTCACTGGCAAAGAACTCTGTATCAAAGGAAACTGGCAATGGATACATCAAAGAAGATAGTGGGAAAACGGAAAGCCCCCCAGCTACTATTCTATTACAGGCTGCCTATGGACTTCTCAACTCAAGCCCTTTTGCTTGCTTTACGTAAATTATTGGGTTTGTTTATTTCCCTAAAGTGTCTATTGATGTGGTAAGTACTTTTTAATATATTAACCATATCTTTTTTCTCAATAATTGATAGTGATGCAAGCCCTAGAGACTACTCTACTACTTACAACTACCGTGACTGTCTTCTTTTGATTCTCCTGTGTATTAGACTAGCTAAATGGTTATATATTGTTCTTGTTTTAAATAGAGTATATAGAAGTACCTTTAGAACGAACGATCTGATAATTGCATATAATATATAAGGTAATTACATATATAAGGAAATTCCTAACTCTCCCATGAAGCGAATCCCCCTTGCTACTAGATGCGCAACTGCACATCCTTCAGCCCTAGTGACACAGACAAAATCCCCATTTCAAAAGCCTGGGATGTGAATTGCCTCGTCCCCAATCACTGTCCGAACAAGGTCCGGCATGCTCCATTCTGGGGGTAATTGCTTACCGGCTCTCACCACCCACTCTGCGTATTCATCACAGATTCGATCAAATACCCGCTCTAACTCAGGTGGAGCGCTTTGCGCGTCCGACCTAGTTGAAGAAAGAGTTGAAGAGGTACTTGACGAGAAAGATGGACTCTCTAAAAAAAGGAAATCACTGGGCGTTGGATTCCCCTAGAGTACCAGTGAATTGTTATTCATTACAGGCTACTTTGTTCACTGCTCCCCCCCGGAGAAAGACTGATTCTTGCTCTCCCAATTCAGGAAGACGAAAATCGCCGGTTGGCTTGGTCCAACCAACATGGGAATTTTGGGCGTCAGATTCTTCTTCTTCTCTTACGATATTTCGAGTTGGATGAACAGATCGCTCCTAAAAGCAGCCGTGTGATCTTATATACGATACCACCAGACGCGCCCCAGCTTCAAGCGAGCTCACCCTATGGACCTTGCTGAACTAGATTCCCTGCTAGCGGCCCTGTGCTTAAGGCTGTAGGTTTAGGTGTGATTTTAGGGTGGGGGACTTTTTCATTGATTACAACTCCGAAAAAAAAGGGACTATTCCTTAGGCTAGGTTTTGGAATGGATTTCTTGCCTGGAAGAAAGCCCGACCTTGGCAAGAGAACGGCTGAAGATAGTTGGTTCCTCTCTCTGGCGAGTCACTCTGACTTTCTTTTGGTTGAACTCACCACCAGAGTGGCTACCCGGCGATCAAGTTTTTGAATCCCTTCTATCCTTCCCACTCCTGATCTTGACTATTGCTTGAACTGCGAGACTAAAGGATGTGAAACAGCGCTGAGGGTGATGGAAATGAGTCCCCAGGAACTACAACTGATGGAAGACCCTCACTACCAGCTCTTTACCTGCTTAAAAGCTGCTCTCCTAACCGTGACTTTAGCTTTTCCCATCTGCTATCAAAGTCAGTTCACAGCTCTCCTTCGGGACAGAGAAAGAGATGACAGCCGTGGTGCATTGCCTGAGGACGTGGAGGCACTACTTGCGTTCGGTCTAGATTTGTGGTCAAGACTGGTGGCCACAAGCGACTTTGTTACACAGAAGAAGCTTTCTCCAAAACGGGCAGGCAAGATTTATCCAAAACCTGGTTACTTCGCCCTTCTAGGGGGGTATGAAAGGTACTTCTTTTCTAAGTTCTGCCTGTCCCTCGTGCGGGTAAAGGAACCATCATCTATAAGACTGTAGGCGCACCTGAGCGCAATCTCGCTCTCGTGTGTCCGTTAGCAGGGGGTCTCTTCCGAATTGAATTAATAGATTGCCACTGCGTCTGATTCGAGTGTCTTCGTTTCCGTTCTTACTCTTTATCCGATGAATCTATCGTCTACGCTGTCTTTTTTCTCCTGTGATGAATTTTCTTGTTTTGAACCAAAAAACATTCTCCCGTAATCACCGCTCTTAGGCCGAATCTGTACGAAAAACCACTGCTCCCTAAGACCATATAAGGCGCATCCCTTCGCTGAGTCCTTCCTATCCGAGAAAGAAGAATGGAATGAGGGATCGATAGCACTTTTAACAGTAAAAAGGGGATGTAGGGATGAAGTTAGTCTGCTTGCCTGTCTAGTCGGAGAACACCTATTGTGCTATTGAATCAGAAGAGGAAGATGGACCCAAACAGCTTATATTAGACATCTTGTTAGCGCTTACTCATCTAATGCTTAAAAGCAGACTTGCTCATTAGGTGTAACCCATACAAATAAAAGAAAATAGATTAGACTATGGAACTGGATCACTAGTCTGATATATACACACTCGAGTCAATCCTCGAACAGGAAGGGACTTCTACTTGTAAAGGCAATAAGAGGCACTTCAACTCTAGATGGCAGGGTATTCCCAATGGATGAAATGAAAATAGCAATCCCACTACAACTAGGGGGTCTATTAATTACGGGTATTATTTTCACTGAGACTAGATGGCTTGCCTTTCCCCGAGGAGGCACAGAAAGAAGAAAAGCTGAGAGATTTACCCGCAGTAAAAGAGGAGGCATGCCATGCCATAGTTTAAGAAGGGGACAGAGATCCTAACTAGGGCTATTCTTCGCATCGAAGAAAGTAAGGACGTTGTATAAATAGAAATAAGGGAACTTTCTCTTGCAAGTGAACTAAAAGCTATGCTTTGCTCTCATGCCTTTTTCTGTACTGTAGAACAAAAAAGAAACTGCTCTCTAAGGAAAGCTATGAGTGCTCCTGCATCCTTAAAGTAAAGAGAGCAATCGAAAAAAGAAAGAAATATAAGATCACCGGGCTTCTCCGTCCTACCTTTGTATAAGACCTTCCAACATCCCGACGCCCCGAGCGCAACCTCTTTAAAGCCTAATTTGTGCCAGTGAACTTGGTTGTATGAGTCAGTTCACTTCCTCAACCGCAAGAGTAACTTCTAGCTATATAGCTAGATTACATCAACAGCTAAAAGAACGGATCTTCCAACTGCAACTCAAGCTGGCTTTCCCTAGAACTTGATCTTTATCCTTGTCTGAAAAAGAACTGATAGTGCTTAAGGAAAGGAATGAAGAGAGAAATTACCTAGTAAGCCCACTAAGATATTCTTTCTAGAGGTTGATTTGCTCGACTGAAAGGAGAGGGAAGAAAGCTAAAACGAGTCAACAACCGATATGCGAAATCCCCGGGATTGGCAAAGGCAATGAACCTACTAACAGCCAATCTGCGAGTTAAGAGCGGTAGTCCCTCTCATGGTTGCGGTTGTGACCGTTGCCAGAGGCTTCTTCCTCATCTACGTCACGGTGGTGTGGAGACATCCGAAAGAGAAGGCAGCCTATAATATATCTATTATTTGTAGAGTAGGGAAGTCTACAGAAGGAGAGGAACCTTCACTGATGGACGGTTCCTCGTTGAGTCTACGGAAGGGTGATGGTCGAGCACTCTTTTAGAGTTCGCAAGCGTAGGGAGCAGATAAGAGGTGGTTAGAGATCTTTTCCTTCGGTTCGCTTACTAATGGGCAACCTAATAGGGCACTCACACAAGAAAAGACGATGACTATCATCTCAAATCATAGAATAGACTTCCAATCCCAGTAGAACCCCTCTTCCTTAAACTCGTTCCAGGCATGGGATGTCTTTTTTGAATAAAAGAAGAATTTGTGGGTGTGTCTATTTTGCTGGTTTACCAATTGCTGGACTTAACCTGCCGTACTGATTCGGCTGCTCGATTGGAATATTTTAAAGAAGGAGTTCGTCCTGCACCTCCAGGTGTGCTGCCACTACTTTTTTGAGTCTCCCATTCCTCTATTGCTTGCTTTCCAGCTGAAAGAGTAGTTTGAAATAGCGATTGATATGCCTGCTTTATGCGCAGGTATGGGTATGGAAGGAAAGACATTCCAAATTCAAAGTTCTTTAGTGGAGTAAAGGGGAGGTTTGTAAAGGCAGTTCTCTCAATGAAGAGAGAGTGAGCAATCATACGGACATAACGGAAGGCATAAAAGGGGCTTTCCGGGTCCCGTGATATCTAAGCTCACTGATCGGAATGGATTCCTCCGATGTAGCTTCAGATGGGCAGGGAAAGTTTTTTAACCCAACATCCTTATTGCAAGGAAAAGAAAACTATAGGGTATGCATAGGCATATCCTGATCTCTCAACATGTTTAACTAGATACTTAAAAAGAAATGAAACCGTGTCCCTGAAGAAGAAGGAAACTTTCTTTCTCTTGGCATCGATCGGATTTCACTAACCATCACAATTGGAAAAAATCGATCTCTTGAGAAAAATCGTTTTTGTTGAAGGTTAGAGTAAACTAATTAAGAACAATGGTGAGGGGTGGGAAATCGATTGATGAGTCAGTTACTTGACTTGCTTGCTCATTCGCTTAACCCTTCTCTTTAACAGGCAGGGCGAAGAAAGGAAAGTAAATAGCTGGAAATCCTATTTTTAGGAAAGCTAGTTTACGTAGTTCAGATAAAGAAGCTGAGAGATGAACATGTGATTCTCTACTCTACCGGCACACTAACTATATCTCACACAGCGGATCCGCGAGCTTGCACATATGGTTATCTTTACTTTGGTTTTCTAATTGGACTTTTTTTGTTCCTACTTTTCATTCTTGCTTAACTTTTCTCTCTTTTTCTCCATTCACTCACACATATCCAATTTCTTTTTTTGCTGTTTCTTTGTCCCATTATCTTCTTGATTTGATCTGCTTTCACATCGTACGATTTTTTCTCTTTTTTTTTAGAACAAGATTTCTTTTATCTTAAGAACAAGTTCGATCCCCATCTGGTGATGGAAGATGAGATCCTAAAACTATTCCAATCCATCACTCTTAGAGAAGTCTGACATCATTGAGATTCTGGATTAAGACATCTCTGAGGGCATAGATGAAGTGGCTCGAAGTCTGATAGGGAAAGTGATGGCAAAGGAGGAAGTCAATATACGCAGCCTGAGAAAGTCTATGGCCAGTGCTTGGGATTGTAGGTCCCTTACAGTTATCCGTTTAGTGGCACTTCAAGTTTTTCTTAAGCAGTGAAGATGAGTCAATAAGGGTTGGGTTCTTCACCAAGGAACTTGGTGTTATGAAAAGAATCTTTTAGTGCTGAGGAGATGGTTAAACTAGCTATTCTAGATACAGGTAATCTCTAAAGGGGGGAAGCAAAAGTGACTGCGCTTGCCCTGGCCTGAGAGATTTCAAAACTCCTACTGGGTCTGCAACTCGCTCGAATGCGGAAGGAATTCTCCCTGGCTTAAAAGGAACTCCCTTGATCTGTCAATGACTCTTCTGAGACTGGAGAGCTCACTTAACTTTCTGGCAGTAACTTCGGATATACCTTTTGTCTTTGCCTTACCCATTGTAAAGGATACTGGCTAGCTTGAAAAGAGTGCTAGCGAACCTGCTTTTGACCTAGAAGCAGCTATATTTGAATACCCCGCTGACTTAAGATTCAGATAGGCTGGAGGTGAAGACCTTAGCATTGGCTTACACGGACTCCTCTCTCAAAAGAAAGGGTACTGGCACTAGACAAATTACCAACTGGTAAAGTAAAGGGAGGACCAGAGCAGCCATATAGGGCTGTTTTACATCGATAGCGGGTAAAGACAGATAGTCAGACCTACCAATCTAGTTAATAAGGACCCCCCGGAGAAAGACAGCTTCACAAGTAAGTTCCCCTGCCTTCTGAGTTAACCCGAGGTAGTGCTTCTCCAATGGAAAGAGAAATGTAACTGTCTTGCTTTCCTTTTGCCCTTGCAGACACACATAGAAAGGGACCATACGAGCCTAGGATTGCTTTAAAGTAAACGCTTTCAAACCGTCTTGCTGAAAATAAAGAAGGGCTTGCCATGGAACTCTTTTATCGGAGTCTAATGTAGCAGGAGAAGAATCGTCTAATGAAAAGTCCCATTTCAGAATAACTCCTCACGTCTTCCGTTAAGCGTGCGTCAGTTTCGGGGCGGGGGGCGAAGAGCAGGGATAATTGTAGTAGAAAGGACAACTGCTCTCGAATCAGCAATGCCACATCTGACTCAAAAAGGATCGATAAGCCTTTGCACATGAGAAGAGGATTAGACTGAACGCGAATAACCTCTTTCTTAGGGAAGTAATGAAGATGGCATCGAATAAGCTCTTTGATCTTGATGCAAGTGTGCAAGTGAAGAAGAATGCTTGAGATTCCAAGTAAGGGCATTCTCTCCATTATTGAGCTAGGCTAGATAGGAAAAACCTCAGTAAAGATAGCACTCACACAAGGCACAAAGCTTCTCTAAAACCCTAGATGCATCGAATCCGGTCTTAGCATCAAAGCCTTATTTTCGAGATCCAGGGTCCCAAGACAATTAGGTAAACTCTTTCTTTTTAGGCTACACAATAAACCATATTATTTTAAATAAAGCCAGATGTGTATTTGCGTAGCGAGTCAAGAGATGGAGGTGCTCCTAGAGTAGCTGTTCGACGTAAGATCCTTTCTCTCTCAGAGCTATTATTACAACAACTGCTGATACGATCACACCAAGAAAGACTAGAGAGCCGTCAAGGCTAAGGAGTAAAGCAGTCAATCCACTAATTAAGTAATTAAGAAGGCACTATAGCTATTCACTCACCAACAAGAGCGGCAAGAGTTCGAGCTTCTACGGCCGTACCGGTTACGAGAACAAGGGATATTCCAACTTGCTAACACTGGGTTTTCAACCGCGGTTAGGGATTTAGGGATAAAAGACCAAGAGTTACTACTGTCACACCGGTAATTCACCAGGAAAAAGAAAATGGATAAAGTAAGATTCATGTGCAGCCTTTCTCTTATATACGAAAACGATAGCACCAAACTCAACTGATTCAATGGCAGCAGTCGAGATGCCTTTCCTGGGAGAACCCTTCCCTTGCATTCTATTATTGTATTGTAATGGCTTCAACCGCTCCCGAATCGGCGTAAGGCGTAAGAAGTCATCGATCGGACGGCCTTAAATGCGACTCATCTCGGCTGATGGGGCTCATCTGATGTCATCTGTCGGCAGGTTTCGGTCTGGCAGGGAGGTATCAATATTCATTACGAGCCTCTATTCTAAGGTCAGGTATCCTTCTTTTGAACCAAGATGATCACCACCAATTTGATCGTTGTCGTTCGTTCGGAACTAGCAGGGCTGTTCATTTCGAACCAGGAGCCGGAAACTCATCAGTCGTTTAAGTAGGAATCGAAGTCAATGCTTGGTTGTTTAGTCCAAGGGGGGAACTCATTTCAATCTAAAGATATATAATAAGCCAGGCTCTTCGACTGAGTCAGGAATGGGACCAAGACCAGCTTTGAGTCTCAGTCTTCTTCTGTTAATGATTCACCGGGACGTTCTGAGTCAATAGGACTTGCTCTTCGATCTGAGAGATCTGCCTTTCCTTTTGAGGCCGGGATGTTTTTTCGTCCTAAACCAGCAGAAGAACTCATTCCCTAACCAGAGGACAACCGAGGTGTTCGGAGAGCCTAGGCCGGGCATTGATCTTCGTTCTGCATCTGATTGAGAGCCTGAAAAGGGAAAGAAGTCATTAGGTAGGGGCAACCACCGGTAAACTCATTAAGAGGTCAGTCAGTCTATAAATCATCTAAGTCAGTAGGAGTTGGGAAGTTCTCAAAGGAGACAGAGTCAACAAGTATCGATCTTTCTTCTTAGCCAACAAAGAGGATGATCTACGTCTACATCTACATCCACGTCTGAGGCAGGAGACTTTGTTGAGCCCTGATCAGTACGCTTTTATTTAAGTCAATGTCCAAGCCTAAAAAAACTGTTTCCAAGTCAAGATGCCAGATCAGTATCACCAACGCTTGCTCTTGTCCTTCCTTCTCTCTGCCAGTGTTTATCCTTTTCTTTTTATGGTGAGTGCTAAGTGTTTTTTCCCAAGCCAGTAAAAGAAGAAGGTTGTCGAGGACTACCCTAAGCCTACAAGTAGGCAGGACTTTTAGTTACAATGTCTAGGTTGGGAAAGCCTTTCTAAAGCCAATCAATTATCGGATTTCACCAAGCCAACTACCAGGGGATTCCTAGATCCGCCTCTTACTTACCTACCTTCCCTGACTAGCTAGTCAGGGCGAAGCATTCTTAGCATTAGTAGCTTTGGCACGATAGACTCATGAGATTAGACCTCATGATGGGCTGTAGTAAGCTCTATTCCTTACTTTCTTTCCCACGGTTCGCTAACAACACTCACCTTAGAAAGTGATCTACGGCCGCTCTCCGGATCACTCGGGGGGAAAATGGCTCGTGATTGTGCATTCAAAGCGTTAGGAACGATGGTCAAGGTTTGCCGTAAATAAAGAGATGAGTTCGATTCAAGCATCCGAACAAGAATGCCAACTGGGTTCAGATACCCCAAAGCCACAAGAAGCCACTTAGGATTTTTTCTATCCCGGGTCTCGTGACCCTCTGCGGTCTCGTTACGACTCCCAGGAATGGCTAAGTCAAAACCGGCAAGGATGATCCGGACAAAAGAGACCTTCCCAACTAAATAAGAGATTTCCGGGGTACAGTTACCAATCCAGCAGGAAGGCAAGGCATAGAGTCAATCAAGATAGCCAGGAATTAGCTATTGGCTACAGACACGGGAAGTTACTGCACGCCCTTTAGAGTTGAGAATCACCAAAGTCAAAAAAAAGTTAGGCACTTTAGAAAGATTCTTTTGGTAGTTCGGATTCTTCTTATCGCCTGTCTCGGCCATAGAGATAGAGGTCTCAGAGTGCAGCAGCTCGACCTGAGGGGGATTTCCCCTTGGCTAGACAGGTTTATAGGCCGATCTTCTTACTTCTCTTCGCATCTCGAAAGACAGAAAAGATCTGTTATTAGCTTATTCAAGCAGTCGAAGGTCCTTAAAAGCCTGTCTTTTTGGCCTACTTGCCTTTTTCCTTACAGCCTATGTAATGTAGACTGAGGGCATTCTCGCAGCTATTTCTTGCAAATAGCCTTTTTGTTGTCCTAACTGCGCATTTGAAGCTTATTCTCTCAAAGAGCTTGGGCATCTTTCGATGAGTAGGTTCGGAAAGAGACTGAAGGCATCCCTATGTGGTTAACATTTCCCTGAGATGCCCAGCCTTTATAGACAAGTAATCCATCCCGCCATTCCTTATTGCGCACTTCGGTGTGAATAAGAATCAGAGCAATCTCTAGTTTCGAATCTAGTCTCGGCATCAATCCCAAAGGCCTCTAGTCCCAGAAAGAGACTTCAAAGAAGTAGCTCGTGGAACTGAGTTCCGCTAACCGTTTCTTGCTAACAAAGCTGTCCAATTCAATGAATGTGTTTACGTCCTCTCTTCTTAGTCTACGATTATCCTTGCTCTTCCTCAGATGTGGATATCTTTACCTGGTCGAAGAGCGACACATGCTGCTCCCCCTTTTTTTTGTTTGACATCGACAAGTTGAATCCTAGTTGTTAAAAATATTACAGAGAATCATCAACGAAAGCAGGTTCAATGCAATTGAAGGTTCCCCAAGCCAACGTCCTGGACATAGCATGGGCAAGGCTTTACAAGTGAACTGGAAAGGCTTGTAGAGGTAGGTTGTGAGGACTCGATGATCCGTATTCCTTTCTTTCTCTCGTCTTAGAGACAGGCTTTTTTGATAGAGGGAATAGTTTCATGAAATGGTTTTATATGAGGAAACTCATTGATAGATAGGATCTTCAAATCGCAGTTGGTCAATGTTGACTTTTGAACCAAAAGACGAGACTACAGTTCCTAACAGCTGAAAGGTCAATTCACGTCTTAAACTTGACAATGTACGGTCGGTCAGGAAGGCATTCGTGCACCATTGTTTAGAGTAAGATCTTCTCTCATGAAGAAGAAGAGTGTCCAGCCGCATTCATTATGGATTCGCCTTCTTAAGCGGAACCTGTAACCTAGATGACATCTCTTCCATCAACCAAGCGCGAAAACACGCAAGTGTAGCCTTCTCTTGATTTGATAGATTCCCCGACCAAGGAAACATAAAGAAGCAAGCCTTGAGAGGCGCCTACCAGAAAAGCGGAAAGGGAGTCCGTATGTTCGGGTTAGTCTTTTCGGGTTGATTCCCGAGTCAGCAAAAGAAAGAGGCCAGGCGCTACAGCAACTGAATTGAAAGATTACGGAACATAGAAACTCTCTCATAGGGGCATGATACAATACAGGGGAAAGCCGGGTCTTCGAGCTGACTTTAGTCTATTAACGAAGCAACTCGCCCAAAAGGAGTTTAGATCCGGCGATGGAGCGTCGGGGGACTAAAGACGCGGTTACCAGTAACCCTTCTCAGAGCTTTGACCCAACTTGACTTTCCTTTTGAAGAGGGGGTCCTAGTACCGGCACTACCTTACCTTCCTGCCATTCCATTACAGTCGTTCTTAGAATATGTATTGTATTAGCAAGACAAGTCTTCACCTAGCTCCCGAGCGTACTCAAACTCAAATAAGGTCTGGCTTTGCCCAATGAAGGGCTTCGGCCACCAGCCTTGTCTACTATATTTGTTTGAAGATAGGTCTGTGAAAGCCGCTTTCTTCATGCCGGATTCCGGGTCGAGAATACAGCAGTTACCGAGAAACCAGTACTAGAAGCAAGGAGTCAAAATAGATAGAAACGGAGCTTCGACCACTAAACTATCGATATCGGTCAAATATCTTCAAGCCCAATCGAACAACGCGGGAGAACCCGGAGCCTAAAGCCAAAAAGCAATGAACGTCCCTACTTGACCGTGCGAAAGAAAGACTCTGTATGGCTTGAAAGCGGGTCCGTCTATCATTGATTCCTTCTACCCTTGCTGACCTTGAAACCTCTATTCTGACATCAAATCAACCAACCCTTTGAGACTCTCTTTTTTAATCTTTCTTTGTCAAAGCGAGAGTTAGCAGGAATGGTACAAGAGAGGATAGGGATTGTTACCAACCTTTATATAGGATATTTTCCGAGCTTTCTTTGTCACATCCTTTCCCAGCATATGATGTTAAGGCAGCAGGCCAATCAAAAGGAGATGATTTGAAAGCCGCTGTACCAAGAGTGAGAGGAGAAACCCTTTTTTCTTTATTCATAGGTGACGGAGCTTCAAGCAGCTTTACCGGACGAGGGGTAGGCGCTTTCTAAGCAACTCCCCCACCCCCAATTGATCAAGGGACAACAACGATCGATCAAAACAGAACCCAACAAACTGCCCCGGGAATAGTTGAAAAAGAGAAAAAGTACAAGATCCGAGGTTGAAGGATCCAAGTCCCAAGGCACGGGAGGGGTTCATTTCCGAAGAACCGATGGCATTGAAGATGACGTAGCTTAACGTCAATGGAAGAATTAGCTCAAGCCACTGTACCGGTATAGGAGCCTGACGGCCTATCGAACATAGGAGCGGGGGAGGGGCCGTATGGACACTCTACGAAGGAAGTAGCATGGGTCAAGTCCTCCGCACGCCCTTGTGCCAGCGTAGAGCAGAACAATTGAATTTCAAAGGTTAGCAGTTGTTAGGCAAGCAGTGGCTATAGGGATCGTTCCAAGCCTTGATATAGGAGATTGCCCGATCTTTCTATCTTTCTTTTTCACAGTTCAATCACAATGATTGACTGGGTGGAAAGGAATCTTCTCTTGCTCAAAGCTAAAGCTAGTATGAATAGCTTGGACTCTTCCCTTTGCCCGAATCTAATGTGATCCCGAAGACCTACTCCATGCGCATAGGAATTGATAGACTGAAATTCAATTCCTTTATAGGCGAAGATGTAAAAATAAATAAAAAAAAGAAATGGCTTTCTTTCCGCCGAATGACTCTTTTGGGAAGGTCTCCACTCGTAACTCCTGCTTTACAACCTCCGGAGGTTAAGTGGACGGCAAGACGACGGTGTAATCGCTATGACCCCGAATCTCTACTAAAGATAGAGATTGGTGAGGAGAACCATGCTTACCACATTCATCTCGGTCTGAGGCCCTGTCTGTCACGGTCACGACGGACGGGATTCTAACATGGTATACTTTTCCGATCACTCGGTTCAATCTGTGCCCGCAGACGCCATATGCATCGTGATGTCTACAGTTGAGTGAAGATAAGCATCCCCTTGCTTAACCTTAATGCCTGCTCTAGTTTTCCTTTCTACAACTAAACTCTTAGGCTTATTGGTAGAGGAGAAAGGCTGCATTTATACGTTTTCCGACTATCCGACTCATTGCTTTGAGAAATCTCTTAAGTAAGAGAAATAAATCTCATCTTGAGTTGAGTAAACAAAAACGCCCGGTTCACGCTGGCTCTAAAGTCGAGAAAGAGTTCTTCGCGGAAGTCGGATCGGAACAACAAGGAGAAGGAGGTCATAGGTTAGCCCCGGGAGAGAGAAATCTCTTGCGGAGAAGGACGGAATTGCCCGGCGAGACCAGACTACATTTATCCATTCTTCGTAAGCTCCTTTCTGACTTCTGAAGAAAGCGTAATAGCTCACTCATAGAATGAATTTTTTCATTTTCATTTCGGAACTGTCTTTCTGATTCAGACTAAGTTAGTTGATCGAGAAACCTCCGCCCAAAGGTGCTTTTACGAAAGCCGGTCACCGGTAGGCTAAGAACCTTTCTTACTGTTGAAGAAAACGAGTTCGAGTAGGGGAGAAATATGAAAAGAAGAAATGAAAAGAGAACGGAAATCGCTGAAATCGAAGGAAAGGCAGTAAAGGAGCTAGAACTCGGTAGCGAGCCTGGGTATGGTATCGGAATTCTGAGACAGTTGTTGATGTAGTTGCTTGTAGTTTCTTAGAGATTTGGTTAGTTAAAACTAAGAGGATGACCTATTGACTATCTTAGTAGTATGTAGGTAGGAAGACCTTTCATGATGAGGACTCAAAAGCTCACGCTGATCAAATAGCATAATCACGTACGTTCAGGGACAGGCTTTCTCCCCAAAGCATACTTTTGCTTGTTCGCCATAGCACAAGCTGATCCAACTGTGAGGTCTCGCACTTCCTTTCCGTACTTTCTGAGAAAAATGATTAGTCTATCCCGTGGGTACTTCTTTCCTCTAGCACCAGTCTGCTATCTTACGCTATCACCTTCCTTAAAGGCATACTGACGCTGACTTTGCAACTTCTGTACCTTCTCGCCTTACTTGATAGCACGTGGGATTACGATATCCTTACTTACGATAGAAGATAGAATCTCCCTGGGGAGAAAAGATATACTCACTAGCTTACAGATTAGCTCGTGGGCTGGTTTGCTTCTTTGATACTGGTTCTACTACTACTCCGGGTTAGAGCGCTGGATTAGCGGCTGACGGATACGAGACAAGGCAGGGCTACAGGGTTTCCAAAGGGCTAGCTTTGAAGCACTACTCCTCCAAGGCTCATAGGTTGACTTACTACTGGCTTCAAATACAACCGGGAGAAAGAACCTTGCCAACTCTAGCTTTAGCTTACGGGATTAGAGGATAGACTGACTCACAGAGCGTAGGGCTGACTTGATAGATGGTTTATCCCAATCCCATCCTTCTTCTTAGTATCAAAAGTACACCTACTTTTGTCCTATCGAACCTGTCTTTTTTCATTCCTGGGATAGAACCCATCTTTCTCAACCGAATAAAGTGAATAGGAAGAGTTGCTTCTCAAATTCAACTGTGCGTAGATCGAACTATACACTTTCCCGGCAGCTAACTGGAACTAGTGCAAACGATATTCCGCATCTAGATCAAGTTACCTTTCGCTGATTATTTCATTTCTATCAAAGAGCGTATTCTCGGCATCAATGCACCAACCCCTGGCAAGATCCGATCAGAAAGAACTCAAGAGGAATTAGAAGAGTGGCTTAACTTCTATTTCCCTTCTCTTCGGAAAGAGGGCATTCGTCGTAAGCCCTTTCCCGTAATATAACCTACAAGAAGGACCGAAGGGAGGCTATCAATGCTGCTAGTCATCTAGTTGGGGTCGACCAAGTAAGAAAAAGATAGAATTTCACCAATTGGAAGGAAAAGGAGGGCTTCGATCCATTGTGATTCGGTTCCTTGGTGTGGTGCCATAAAACAGAGAGCTAAAGAGTGATCCTAGAACGAGAGCCTAAGCTACCTTGCCCAGTCTCAACAAAGAAAGGATAGCAGAGAGACCTGACGAAGAAAGAAGGCCTTCCTCCTCTTCCTTCTTCGAATCCGCCTGAGGTTTGGAACCCTTCTGTTGAGCACCAATTCTGGATATTTTTGCCATCCTCATTGGGCTTGCCACCTTCCTTGATTGAACCTTTCCTGGAAAGGGAGATCTAAAGAAAGAATGAAGAGAGAACGGAACAGGACTGAGCGCCTAGCTGATCATAGACCACCGTTGCGCGTTAGCGCAGCCGTTTTCTTGCTGGCCAAGCGAAACTTGTTTCCAGCTGACCCTTGAATGAACGACCAATAAGTGGCAGACCGGACGAAAGGAAAGTACAAGAAAATTTATCATACAACTCTCCGGTGTCCCTCTTGGAGCCACGTCTAACAACATTGGATCCGCACGAATATCCCAAGACGCGTAGGCCTTTCATCCTACAAATTCTATTCCCTCCCAACCATCCCTTTCTTCAGAGTATCAATCCTAGTGGTCGTCCTGTCCTCTTTCAGATCGAAATCCAGAAAGAGTTCCGCAACGAGTAGGCATATGATTAAAGTTGACCTCTATCTTTGTCCATCAACCTACTTAGCATATTTGATTATGAGCTCTTAAGCGAGTTTGAATTTTAATATAGGGGAAAGGATAATCTGATAAGAGTCGGGTTCTGTTCCATCCCCGATGTCAATTGATTAGGTTCCACTACTGGGATTCCTCCCCCCCACTCCTAGCTCCCGAAGTACATAATGGAAAGAAAAGATGCTACTGCTTTAAAGTCACAAGCTGCTCCTTCTTCGGTGGCTGCTGCTGCTTCGGATCTGGAATCGGGCTCCTGACTTTATAGGGCTCGGACGTGAATATGGATGTGGCTTCTAGCTTATCTCCTTCTAAGAAGTCAGATCTTCTTACTATATTCTAAAAAGAAGAAGAGCCTTTCTTAACTCTTGAATTGGTTGGAGAGGCCTCATTTAGGAGCACTGTTTTCATCCAACTAGAAATTGAATAAGAAAAGAAGTTAACCTAGGTCGGCGTAGAGAAATGCTATCCGACTTGAACATTCACTCATTTACTCGCTATTCCACTTTTCAATTTTTCGAGATTAGGTTTGTGTTAAGTGTAATTTCTAACAATGAATGTTCTTTCAGACGACCCTAATTGAATTTCACCTTTTCGTTTGTGCATCTTTCTTTCTCCCATGCTTTCCGTTGGTCAACAACCAATAAAAGTAAACTATAGTCACTACTCGTACAGTGAAAATTCAGTCTCTCCTTTTTTTGGGGGGAGCGGAGAATGAAAAGAATGAAACAAAAATGAAATTGGATAACCAATTCATTTCATGTCTAGGGGTCGGAGTAATCCTTTCGGTAGCCATTTTTGCTAGTTTTAAAACGGGACAAGTTTGCGAGCGAAGTACTCTTATAGAACATATATCTAAATTGGAGCTGGAAAAACTCAAACAAAAAACCGCAGCAAAACTAGAAATGCTTTGGAACCTTTATAGGGATACGAATGAAAATATGCAATTACCGGAAGGACTCCATTTCAAAGACATAGTGGACCATGCCTTTATTATGAACGAAACTCTTTTTGAACAAATTCTGGGGTTAAACCAAATCTATTTGGATCTCATTTGTAATGGCACGAGCAGTAGCTACTTTGTTGACATTCTAGATACATATGGCCATATTATATTGTAGGTTGTTAGGACTTGGTTTTTCTATTAACTTTTTTGTGTTTTCTCGAGAGAAAAAAAAGGTTTGGAGAGAGATGGGGAATTTGTTCGGTGTCCCGGAGTTGTCATTGTATACTCCCTAGGTCCGTCGGTGCGCTCATTCCGAATTTCTTTGTACATCTTTATTCTATGCTTTTCGTTGGTCAACAACCAACAAACGTTCTCTATAGTTCTTCACTACTCCTACAAGAAGGAAGGACTCGCTTTCTCTTTCTTTCTGTCTGGAGGGAATCATTTTGAAAAAAAAAAAAAATGCCTCAATTGGATAAATTGACTTATTTTTCACAATTCTTCTGGTTATGCCTTTTCCTCTTTATTTTCTATATTCCAATATGCAATGATGGAG